ACTTCTAATTCTGATTATGATTCTGATGAGGAGTTTGATTTTAATCCTTATAAGGATGCTAATAGTTCTTTTACGTATGGTCCTCCTCCTCTTCGTTCTACTTCTACTTCTACTTCTATTAGTTTTTTGTCTGCTTTGCTTGAGGCATTTTTTGGTGACTATAACTATAGCGGCTTGGAGACTCTTGAGTTGGGGACTCTTGTTAAGATCCTTGTGGCTAGCATTCTTAACATTCTTCGTAGTCTTCGTAGTCCTGGTCGTGCGGGAAATGTTATTGGTGATAGTTTGATTGAGGATATTAAGCTTGAGAATCGTTGTAAGGAGGAGCGGAATTGTGATGGGAGCAAGATTGATAAGAGTCAGATTGATGAGAGTCAGATTGATGAGAGGGAGATTGATAGGCGTATGACTTCTAGGCTGGAAGATTTAACTGGGTGGGATGCGGTAGCTATGGATGTGGAGATGTTGTGGGAGGTACTAGACCGCCAATTTTATATCAACCTTCAATTCGAATTAGCAAAAGTAATGTCTCCTTGCATAATATGGATGCCAAACATTCATAATATGCGTTGGTGGGAGTCGGATTGCTTATCCCTCGGTCTATTAGTGAACCATCTCTCCTGGGGTCGTGAAAGATGTTCCACTAAAAATCTTCTTGTTATTGCTTCGACTCATATTCCCCAAAAGCTGGATCCCACTCTAATAGGTCCGAAAAAATTAAATACGTGCATTAAGATACGAAGGCTTCCTATTCCACACCAACGAAAGCACTTTCTCACTCTTTCATCTACTAGGGGATTTCGCTTGGAAAATAGAATGTTTCATACTAATAGATTCGGGTACATAACCACGGGTTCCAGTCCACGAGATCTTGCAGCATTTACCAACGAGGCCCTATCGATTAGTATTACACAGAAGAAATCAATTATAGACACTAATACAATTGTATCTGCTCTTCATAGACAAACTTGGGATTTTCAATCCCAGGTAAGATCGTCTCAGGATCGGTGGATCCTTTGCTATCAGATAGGAAGGGCTGTAGCACAAAATGTACTTCTAAGTAATTGCCTCATAGATCCTATAACTATCTATATCAAGAAGAACTCAGGGAACAAAGGGTATTCTTATTTGTACAAATGGTACTTCGAACTTGGAACGAGCATGAAGAAATTAACGATACTTCTTTATCTTTTGAGTTGTTCTGCTGGATCGGTCGCTCAAACTCTTTGGTCTCTACCCGAACCCGAAACTGCGATCACTTCTTATAGACCCGCTGAGGATGATTCTGAGCTAGTTCATGGCCTATTAGAAGTAGAAGCCGCTCTGGTGGGACACTCACGGACAGAAAAGGATTGCAGTCAGTTTGATAATGATCGAGTGCCATCGTTTCGTCGGCCCGAACCAAGGAATCCCTTAGATATGATGCAAAAGGGATATTTTTCTATCCTTGATGCGGGATATCTCTATCAAAGATCCGAATTGGAGTTGGAAGACTCGGAAGTAGTCCTCGACCCGAAACAGGAGTTCGCCACCAACATAGTTTGGGCTCCTAGAATATGGAGCCCTTTGGACTTTCTATTGGATTGTATCGCCATTCCCAATGAAGTGGGATTTCCCTTCTATGGGTCTGATGAAGAGGGTGTTAGAGAGGGTGATGAAGGATATGGTGGTGATGAAGAGGAGAAGGAAGAGTATTATGACGAACAGTATGAACTTCACGAGGATGATCAAGAGGTTGATAAAGGGGGTGATGAAGCGTATGATCAACATCATGAGCTTCAAGAGGGTGGTGGAGAGTATCCTGGAGCGGATAAGGAAGAGTATTCTAATGATAAGGAAGAGTATTCTAATGATAAGGAAGAGTATTCTAATGATAAGGAAGAGTATTCTAATGATAAGGAAGAGTATTCTAATGATAAGGAAGAGTATTCTAATGATAAGGAAGAGTATTCTAATGAAGAGGGCGAGCTTGAAGAGAATGATTCGGAGTTCTTGCAGACACGAGGTATATTTTACAAAGATTACAAAGAACAAAGCCTTTTTCGACTAAGCCGATTCATTTGGAACCCTGGAGATCCACTCTTTGGACTATTCAGAAATGAGTCCCCTGTCTCTGTGTTTTTACCTCGAGAATTAGTTGCAGATGAGGCACAGAACGTTTTGTTGACTTTCGAAGAACATCCTTCTAGAAATCTGAGTAAAGGCTGGTTTATCGACCATAAGCCGGACGAAAAGCAATTCGAATTCTTGCTGAATTGGCATAGACGGACGCATAGTTCATTATCTAATGGATCTTTCCGTTCTAATACTCTATTTGAGAGTTATCAGTATTTATCAAATCTGTTCCTATCTAACGAAACGTTATTGGATCAAATGAGAAAGACATTGCTGAGAAAAAGATGGCTTTTCCCGGATGAAAATTGGATTCATGGAACAGGAGAAAGATTTCCCATTCCTTAGCCGGAAAGATATGTGACCATGAAAGAGGGATTAAGTGGAA